TATTTTGGTAAAGCACCTTGAATCCACTGGAGAGTAAAGGATCTTGGATCCAACGCAGAACCCTTTGTGAAAGGAGAAAGACCAATGAAATCAAGTTTTAAGGTTGTAATTGAATGGTAAAGTTTGATTACCATTAACCTCCAGAATAGTTAACGAGTTTTTCGGTTTGATTCATCTCCTATTCATTTCCTAAAGGCGGCTCTCGGCCTGAGTTATATTAAGTTAAGGTGGATTAATTACCTATTAATTACCTATGGTATTTTTCTTATTACCTATTTTCTTACCTATTTTCTTTCTAGTGTTTTTTATTTTCTAAAGGTGGCCGGGACCTATTATTTCTAGTTGATTTATGAATCAAGGTGGCCATAGGCCCCTATGGTCCAGTGGTTACGACCTCTCTCTTTCACGGAGAAAACGAGGGTTCAAGTCCCTCTGGGGGTATACCAAGACTCAAGACTATAGGAGTGGGATTTTCTATCAAGTGATCTATATTTGTCAAGTCCTTCTAATAGTCTACTCAGTGGGACTTTGTATTTTAGATCAAGTGATATGTATTTGTCAAATCTGCCTGGGAGACGAAAGGAAGTTGATTGTGGAACGTCTAAAATGAATTAGGCGTTGGGTCGATGCCCGAGTGGTTAATGGGGACGGACTGTAAATTCGTTGACAATATGTCTACGCTGGTTCAAATCCAGCTCGGCCCAACAATTTGTCAATCTACTATCAGATGGTAGAACACTCTTGTTCTTAAGAAATACCTGATACGAGAGAATAAAAAAGAATCCAAAATTTATGCTAGATCTCTTCTTATTTCCCTGGGATTGTAGTTCAATAGGCAAGAGCACCGCCCTGTCAAGGCGGACGTTGCGGGTTCGAGCCCCGTCAGTCCCGACGGATCCAATAAGTACATCAATTCGCCTCTCCATTTTCTGTGAAAGAAGGGACAGAGAGCATAATTGAAGGGGTTTCCCTTCTTTTTTTTCAGGATTCTGTCGAAGAAAGAACAAACCCTAAACTAAAATGAAAATAACTAAAATAGTGAAGTTGATAGAATATTCCATCTTTTCTCCTGCAACTCATCTTTCTCATACTTCTTTGTCTTCCAAATCAATTTAGATCATTAAAATTTAGAACCTAATTCCTCTCTTTTTCCACTTCGCTTGTATTGTTTGTTGGAGTTTTGTAGTTCGGACGGGTGGTTAGATTTCGTTTCGTTTGATGGTTCTATAAGGAAGACCTAAGGTAGGTTATAGAAAAAAAAGAACAGAAAAGAAAGAACAGAAAAGAAGGATAAATAAAGTAAAGGAATTTTTGATTGGTCCGGGAATCCAAGATTGGATTCGGTATGGATAAAAGATGTTCGTATGTTATACTATTCAATTCTCGACGACGAATTAATTTAATAGCTCAGATATTGTTATTCATGATATTGATCCGATTCAAGATAATCGATAGGTAATGCATTCATTGAATTGACAGGTGAAAGATTTATCATCTCTATGGGATTAAATCCCGAGTTATTGTGAAATAAAAAAAAAAACGATGAGATTATGGAAGTAAATATTCTTGCATTTATTGCTACTGCACTGTTCATTTTAGTTCCTACTGCTTTTCTACTTATAATTTACGTAAAAACAGTCAGTCAAAATGATTAACTTTAAATGAAACTTGACTTCTGAATTCTTATCAATAGTTGAAGAAATCAAATGAAAAGTATTCTATTTTTTCAAATGAAAAGTATTCTATTTTTACGTCTTAAATGAAATCAACGGGCTATCGTCGGCGGTCTTCTATGAGATCCGAGAGTATGGTAAGTAAGAAAGAAATTTCTTACTTACCATACTCTCTATTAGTGTTATAGTAGTGTATAAAATTGTTTCTAATAAAGTTGGTATACTATATTAGCTTCTATCTTCAATATATGTAGTTATTAATCCATATATGGAATTGACGTAGGACCCAATTCTATTTCTTTTGATACATCTATTTATTCCGATGAATCTGAAATAATTGTTTTACTGTTATAGAATCAATTTCTCCACTAGAATCCAATGGAATTTGGAAATGAAGATATTTTGATTTGAAAATGATTTCAATTCAAATCAAAAATGCGTTGCAGAACGATCTATAAAACAATTGATACCGTTTCATTCCTCAACTAAATTAGGAGTGCTTCTAAAGTCCACTTCTTCCCCATACTACGAGTGAAAGGGAAAATGTAAAGACTACCATTAAAGCAGCCCAAGCGAGACTTACTATATCCATGTGAATTATGTCCCTTATCTCTATGATAGAATTATTCCATTATTGCTCACTAATAATAGTAGAATGAATGGTCCAGAGTCAAAAGGGGATTCTGGCCGAACACTATTGATGAACCAATCAAATAAATCCATTTCAAAAATTCCTATATGATTTCTAATCGGGAAAGACTAAACACAAGTAAAATAAACAATAACACTACAAAGGAATGTTACTAATGGAACATCTAGTAATAAAATAAGAGGGTCCATTCCTTTTTTCTTGCCCTTCAAAGTAAAAATAGATCAATTGCTATTTATTACAATTTTTTCCTATTTGATCTAATACGTACCCTTTCCTGATTATTTCTCTGAAGGAGTTGTATCTATCTGAAGGAGTTGAGAGATAGTATATTATACTCTTGACGAGGAGTTAAAAAAAAAGATGAGATTTTTTTTTTAACTTTTTCTTTTCTATAAAAAAGTCAATTATCCATCTCAATCTAATAGTGATTGAATGCCTAAACACTCAGAGATTCTCGCGAGTCTATATATGTAGATTACAGTATAGAAAGAACTTCCCCAACCAGTAGTGAAATTATCTGCCGGCTATCCAATCAAGACCCAATCAGTAGACATTACATTAGTAGTAGAAAGGAGTCGGGAAATCTTGCTTCGACCATTATAATCTTTCTTTTCATTTTGGATTCAAAGATTTATTTACAAAATAACCAGAACGGATTTTAGGATCAACCAAGTATTCACAGTCCCCTTATTCTTTCTGTTCTGCTGGGTAAAATTTGGTTGAGTTATATCAGCCGAACAGAATAAGAGATTTCGATTCGTTTGTTGATGAGGCGGCACCCGGATTTGAACTGGGGAAAAAGGATTTGCAGTCCCCCGCCTTACCACTCGGCCATGCCGCCAAAACGATACACAATCGGATCAAAATTTCCCTTTTTGGGTTGGATTACTAAATTTTAGTTTATTGTACTTGCATCCCTTTTCTTTCTCATTTTTCTAAATTTAGAAAAATGAGAAAAGAAACCCTTTTTCCCCTTTTGCTTGTATTTGATCTACCCCTTCGATTGATTGTATAGTATCTCAAAACACACAATGCCAAAAAGCTTCCCCTCACTTTTCTATTGAAAAAGAAAATGTATATTTTCACTCAAAAAAACCAAAATTTATGACAAATGGGAACCATTAACTATTCGTTGACTGAGAATTCGTGAATGATTCTTGGATTTGAATCTAAAATTTGGTTTGCCTAATGACATAAGAAAATACAAATTGATACATACTTAATTGATTCTTTTGAATCAAAAATCATTCTCAATTTCCATTATAACAAAAATGATAAGTATATGTAAACCCCAGAACGGAAATTGTTACACAGATACAAAATTGGCTATTTAGAGTATGTTGCCTATAAATAAAAAAGAAAGGGAATTTTTTGGAACAAAAAAAGGCCCGGCTGGGTATTGACCGGGCCAGGCCAAAAGGGCACTTCGAACAAAATCAAAGCAAGAAGGTCTTCTTTCTTTATTTTTCTATTTGGATCTTTCGAGCATCTAAATGGAATTGCTAATTATATAATAACGATAAAGAATGTGAAAGAAATACTTTCTTTAATCCTTACTTGATGTGTAATGTAACATAGTAATTATCTTTTTCAATTGGGAGAGATGGCTGAGTGGACGAAAGCGGCGGATTGCTAATCCGTTGTACGAGTTATTCGTACCGAGGGTTCGAATCCCTCTCTTTCCGTTTCCGTTGATGACTTTCTATTTTTTTATTTCAAATTTAGCAAACCCCTGTTTATTTTTTTTCCTAGTGAAATGTGTGGAATAGCTAAAATAAAATATTAAGAAAATTGTAAAATCAAGCAAGAAAAACGAAATTTTTTATTTTATTCTTCACGTCCAGGATTGCGTCCTGGATCATTGGATAGGAATCCAAAGATGAAGAGAGAAACAAAGAATATTACTACTGTGTAAACGAAAAGTTTGAGAGTAAGCATTACACAACCTCCAAGATCATTTTTTGAAAAAGAAAAGCGAGAAAAGAAAAGATAATAGATCCTCCATTTTTATATCACATATCCTATTTTGACACCAAGAAATGAATTATAGAAATAGAAAAGAATGTTCAGAAATTCAAATGAAGTTGAAATTCTTCAATTTTTAATAAGAGTCTTTGATTACCACAAATCACTTTCATACCAACAATTAGATATTGTAAGCGACCCTAAGCTAATAAGGTATTTCGCCGGAAAAAGGAGAAAAAGGATTAAAATCGGGAAATGGGGCGAGACGGATTTCTCGCGGCTATCCGAGAATTTCAATGTTTGAATTGAAGGTTCATACTGTCAGACTTATTTGATCTTATCAATTGTTATCATTTTTATCGAATAAATCATGAATTTTCTAGGATACTATTAAAGATCTTATCGAAAACTTACAGCAGCTTGCCAAACAAAGGCTAAAAGAAAAAAGAACAGGGGTATGACTGGCATAACATCTACGATTGGATTCAAAAAAGCATAGGCTTCGGGCAATTTGGCCAAGAAAAGACTACTCGGATAAAGGGCAGAATTAAGACAGATCAAACTAAAGATATTAAGCATAACAGACATTTTTTTTCGTCGAGATAATTGCATTTTGATTGAGTTATTGATATAAGGAAAAATGAAGAAAGTAAGGTAGACAAAAAAATCCTTCTTTTTCCACTCAATCAAAAATCCTCCAATTCTCAAAGGAGAATAGAAGAAATCATACTTTCATACAATATCTTAATTGAATTATATGTAATGATCAATAAATTCAGTTGAATTCTAGATATACACATGTCAAAATTCTAGCAACGAATCTATAATCAATTCTATAAAGGAGAAAGATTTTATATCGATAGTTGGACTGGAATTGACGAACACTTAATACCAATATTATTCTTTATTAGTGTCCAATAAAAATAGAAATGGGGCGTAGCCAAGCGGTAAGGCAACGGGTTTTGGTCCCGCTATTCGGAGGTTCGAATCCTTCCGTCCCAGAGCATATCCCTTGTATCCGAATACTTCTTTTTTGTTCAACAAGGTTCTGTTTCAAGGTCTAATATTGGATAGAATATGATTCCTCTTTCTTTTTTGATTTTGAATGATTCTTTTCGGAATCATATCTGAATTTTTCACAAACTGAACTAAATCGAGTTCAAATTACATGCAAAAGTAACTAAACCCTTTTGTGATCCAGATAAAGATAAGATGGGACATAGATCTGTAGAAAGATTACTGAACCTCAGGTTAAACAAAATATGAAAATACATATAAAAGAGGAAGTGCTTAGCCTATAGGTATGTATTGTTATCCTATTTCAGTGACAAAAATTCCATTTTTGTGAAAAATCATTTGTATCCCTAAAATATTAAAATTTAAATATTTTAAATATTTAACAATGATATTTCTTTTGGTTGTTCGATCTATTTTTATTATTTGCTTTACATCATTGACAATTCCATTCCAAAAGAAACAGAAAATTCTTTTTCTTATGATAATCAAATGGAGTCTTTATTGTAAAACTTGACTCAAATAATGATGTAGAAGTATAGAAGTAAGAAACTTTTTCAAGTATAAAGATTTGTAATGATTCTTTATGGATTGAATCTTTGGGAAGTTTTGGGAAGTTGGAATGGGTCAGTCTATCTTATTGAGTCACTTGAAGAGGCAGAGTCAAATAGAATTTCTTTATTCGTGTGATTTCTGTTAGTTATGTTATTTCTATATTTAGATTTCTGGATATTTCTGTTAGACATTTTTTGAGATAGAGATTTATAGAAAAAGTTCCATTAATACAAAAAAGCCGGGGTCTTGCTAATCTTTCTTCAGAAAAATATTTATTATCTATGTAGACAATAAAAAATATAAATGACTGTGTCTCTGTACCGACTGAACCAATGACTATTCATGATTCCATAATTGAATCAATTCCATACTGGTTCCAAATTAGAGGAATGTTATGGTAAAACTTCGTTTAAAACGATGTGGTAGAAAGCAACGTGCGACTTGAAGGACACGATCCGGTGTGGATTCTTATTCTTACATCCACCATTTTATATAGGAATGAAGGTGCTCTTGGCTCGACGTCGTTTTTCTATTTTACTAGAACCCTTCTTTTTTTTATTGGGTTGTAATGTAAATAGTTCGTGATGGAGCTCGAGTAGAAAGTATTGATTAATTTCTCAGGGGCAACGATCTAGGGTTAATGCCAATCAATAAATTGGAACAACTTCGTAAGTATATCTTCGATATAGAAATCGAAAGGATCCGATTCGAGCAAATTTTCAATTCAAAAAAATTTGTTGGAACGGCTAAAACTTTTTTGATCCACAGTGTATCGCGCACGAATCAACCATCGGTATGATTCTTTGATAGAAAGAAATCACAAAAGGGGTATGTTGCTACCATTTTGAAAGGATTAAGAAGCACCGAAGTAATGTCTAAACCCAATGATTTAAAACCAAGATAAAGGATCCCAGAACAAGGAAACACCACTTCAATTGTCTCACGGATCCAAATAAAGAATCCAAATATATTTGAAATGAGACGAAAAAAGGGGGGGTTAAAGACCACTCAAAAAAAAGATTCATTTCTTTAATATTTAATATATTTGAGAATTATTGAACTTGAGTTATGAGTACAAATGATTTTTTTTTCAGGAAGGAAGCTAAAAAAAAAATGACTATGAGTTAAATTATAGACTAATTTATTTTACGGATTCCTTTCCTATTTATTCTAATTTTATCCATAGACAAAACTTCGAATCATTTTTTATCGAGCCGTACGAGGAGAAAACTTCTTATACGGTTCTAGGGGGGGGTTCTTTTTCATCTACATCTATCCCGATGAGCCGTCTATCGAATCGTTGCAATTGATGTTCGATCTCGAAGAGAAGGAAGAGATCTTCGGAAAGTAGGTTTTTATGATCCTATCAAGAATCAAACTTATTTAAACGTTCCCGCTATTCTCTATTTCCTTGAAAAAGGTGCTCAGCCTACAGGAACTGTTCAGGATATTTTAAAAAAGGCAGAGGTTTTTAAGGAACTTTGCCCTAATCAAACGAAATTCAATTAAATTAAGGAAATAAAAACTAAGGATAGGATAGTGATTTCTATATCATTTTGGATATCTTTTCTATACTATGTTTTTTTATTTCCTTCTTTTCTTGCTCTATTCGTATCTATTTATCATTGTTTTTATAGAATCTTTTTCTTTTATAGAATCTTTTTCTTTTATAGAATCTTTTTCTAAGGAAACCCTATTTGATCCTATTTGATGGATTTTTACAAAATAGAAACAAAATAGAAAATTATGGCATTACCTGCAACCTGCAATTGGGTGGTTTTCATTCGAACTCTAATACCAAGTAAGAAACAAGGAATCGAAGTTCTTTATTCGACTTATTATATATGGATTCAATACACTATTGATTGCATAAATCCTTTTTCTACTTTTTCTTTATTTATTCTCCATCTAAACTAAAAATTATTGACAATATTGTATCGAACAAATATAATTCATCGTGATAAGCAGCTCTATTTATTTCCGTCCCATAGGTTTTCTTTTTTACCTGTTGATTCAAATGATGGGTTCGTTGGATTAGCTTTGCTCCTCGGATTTTTGATTGAAAAAGTGGAGAACATAGAAATAGGGGATGGTCCAGCATTTTTTATTATTTTATTTATTTTGTTGATCGGTAAATTTTTTATTTTTTTCATCTGATTTAGTCATTTTTATGTTCCAAATAGATTAGAAAAATTTTTTATATATTTTTTTATTTCGTAGATTAATGCTTTGATTTAATCATTTTGTTTTATTCTGATTGTATCTACATACCCTTTTTCTATTTGGGTTGCTAACTCAACGGTAGAGTACTCGGCTTTTAAGTGCGGCTAGGATCTTTTACACATTTAGATGAAGCGAGGGATTCGTCCATACCATCGGTAAAGTTTGGAAGACCACGACTGATCCTGAAAGGGAATGAATGGAAAAAATAGCATGTCGTATCAATTAAGAGTTCTGAGAATATTTTATTCTTTCCGGCTCGATACAAAGCTTTCGTTTAAAATGAAAATTATTCAAAGGGAGCAAATCGAAGTCAATTTCAAGTTGGGTCGAATTAATAAATGGATAGGGCCCCATGGCTTCAATTAATTTCATTTTGATTATAGGGAAAGAAAAAGCAACGAGCTTCCGTTCTTAATTTGAATGATTACCCGATCTAATTAGACGTTAAAAAAAGATTAGTGCCCAATACGGGAAGGCTTTCTCCCAGGAATGTATTCTTGATTTTTTAATGAATCCTAAATATTACCACTCTCCATTCTATAATGGAGAAGTATGTGTATAAGAAACAGTATATTGATAAAAACATTTCCAAAATCAAAAGAGCGATTGGGTTGAAAAAAGTAAAGGATTTCTAATCATCTTGTTATCCTATAATGAAAACGAACATAAATACTTCATTTTAAATGGAAAAAGAGAGGATAGAGAATCTGTTTATAAGTTTATCTGTATCCGAGGTATCTATTCGGTTTGTACTATAATACCTTGTTTTGACTGTATCGCACTATGTATCATTTATAACCCCCAAAATCCTCTACCTTTCATTTAAATAGAATTCAAATGGATAAATTCCAAAGCTATTTAGGGCTAGATAGATCTCACTACTTCTTATATCCACTTATCTTTCAGGAGTATATTTATGTACTTGCTCATGATCATGGTTTAAATGGATCAATTTTGTTGGAAAATGCAGGTTATGACAATAAATCCAGTTTACTAATTGTGAAACGTTTAATCATTCGAATGTATCAACAGAATCATTTGATCCTTTCTGTTAATGATTCTAAACAGACTCCTTTTTTGGGGCACAACAAGAATTTTTATTCGCAAGTAATGTCAGAGGTTTCTTCAACCATTATGGAAATTCCATTGTCTCTGCGATTAATATCTTCCCTAGAAAGGAAAGGGGTAGTTAAATCCGATAATTTACGATCAATTCATTCAATATTTTCTTTTTTAGAGGACAACTTTTCACATTTAAATTATGTATTAGATATACTAATACCTTACCCAGCTCATCTGGAAATCTTGGTTCAAGCTCTTCGCTATTGGATAAAAGATGCTTCCTCTTTGCATTTATTAAGATTCTTTCTCCATGAGTGTCATAATTGGGATAGTCTTATTACTTCAAATTCAAATAAAGCCAGTTCTTCTTTTTCAAAAATCAATCACAGACTATTCTTCTTCCTATATACTTCTTATGTATGTGAATATGAATCTGGCTTCCTATTTCTCCGTAACCAATCTTCTCACTTACGATCAACATCTTCTGGAGCCCTTATTGAACGAATATATTTCTATGGAAAAATAGAGCATCTTGCAGAAGTCTTTGCCAGGGCTTTTCAAGCAAATTTATGGTTATTCAAAGATTCTTTCATGCATTATGTTAGGTATCAAGGAAAATCAATTCTTGCTTCAAAAGGGACGTTTCTTTTGATGAATAAATGGAAATATTACTTTGTCAATTTCTGGAAATCTTCTTTTTATCTGTGGTCTTACCCAGGAAGGATTTATATAAACCAATTATCCAATAATTCCCTTGACTTTCTGGGTTATCGTTCAAGTGTGCGGCTAAAGCCTTCAATGGTACGCGGTCAAATGCTAGAAAATACATTTTTAATCGATAATGCTATTAAGAAGT